CATTGATTGAATTTCGTTTGATTAAGACGAAGTTCCGAAAAAACCTCCGCTTTCTTTGAAATATCATGAACAGTTCCTGTAGGTTGAGCACCCTTTTCAAGGAAATATAGAATAGCAGGAACATTTGAATAAGTTTGATTCTTTATCGGATCATAAAAACCCACTTTTCGAAGATCTCTTCCTTCTCTTCGGGATCGAGCATCAATTGCAACGATTCGATAGACGGCTCATTGGGATAGATGTAGGTGACCAATACCCCCCCCTAGAAACGTATAAGAAGTTTTATCCTCGTACGGCTCGAGAAAAAATGATTCAAAGTTATGTCGATGTATAAAATTCCAACGGCAAATAGATCTATAAAATCATCAATTTTATTAGACTATAATTTAAATCCTTTTTTGTTTGTTCTTCTTTACCCCCCCAAAATAATAATAAAATCATTCGTACTCATAACTCAAGTTAGCTAACTCTCAAATAGCTCAAGGGATAACCCCTACGCATTTCATTTATTGAGCGGTCTTTAACCCCCTTTTGTTTGTCTCGTTTTAAATCTTTAAATCTATTGTATTCATGATTCTGATCCTAATTTTTGAGACAATTGAAAAGGGCGTTTCCTTGTTCCGGGATCCTTTATTTCTATTTTAAATCGTTGGGTTTAGACATTACTTCGATGATCCTTAATCCTTTCAAAATGGCAGCAACATACCCTTTTTTGTGATTTATTTTATCAAAGAATCATACTAACAGTTGATTCCCGCACGATACACTTCGGCTCAAAAGTGTTCTACAAATTTCAACAAATTGTATTTTTCTTTTGGATTTTAAACTTGCTTAAATTGTATCCTTTCGATTTCTATATCGAAGATATACTTACAAAGTATTTCCAATTTATTGATTGGGACTAACCCCTAGATCTTTGCCCCTGAGAAATGAATTAATACTTTCTATTCGAGCTCCATCATGTTCTATTTACATTACAACCCAACAAAAAAGAGGGGTTCTAGTGACGCAGAACAAATGCTGTCGAGCCAAGAGCACCTTCATTCCTATATAACTAAAATAGAATATTATTATTTTAATATAAAATAAAAAAAAAAATGGTGGGTGTAAAAATCCACAACCGATCATGTCCTTCAAGTCGCACGTTGCTTTCTACCACATCGTTTCAAACGAAGTTTTACCATAACATTCCTCTAGTTTGGAGCCGGTATTATGTAATTGATTCAATTATGGAACCATGAATAGTCATTGTTTTAGTTGGTACATAGTATATTTGTTTCTTTTTTTTTTTTATGGATGTGTAGATATTTTTCTAAAGACGGCTCATCAAGAATTCAACTTAACCTCGTATTGTATTAATACAACATTTTTTATTATATTTTCTTATATCTATAATCTATCTTAATATCTATAATCTATATAGAGTATATACCTATAAAATGACTTATATTTTGACATCTTTTAGATCTATAAAATTACAAATAAATAGATATTCTTATATATACTATATAAAGTTTAGATATTATATATAAGATAATAAAAGACTATCTATATTATAAATAGATAGGGACTCCAGAGACTTTTCGTTCGGATTTCGATCTAGAATGCATCATTTGAAAAATTCATCAAATGGATATGATGAGACCGAAGGTTTTGCTAACTAATGAACCTTCAATGAACCTTCAATACGAAAGGTTGGTTCAGGCATAGAATGAAAGGTCCCTACGACTTTTTTTGAATTCAAATTCAAACTTTTGTAATAAGGATCTATGTTCCCTGACTCGCAAATAGAGTCAGGTACGTTTACATGTGATTTGCCCTTGATTGCACTTGTAAAAAAGATCTGAATTCAGAGAAAAATGATTTAAAATCAGAAACAATAATAGAATAAGATTCTATCCGTTTTTAAACTCTTAAACATAAGATTCAAAAAAAAAAAGCAATCTTTATTCTGATGAAATTGGTATGCTCTGGGACGGAAGGATTCGAACCTCCGAATAGCGGGACCAAAACCCGTTGCCTTACCACTTGGCCACGCCCCATTTATATTTCTGGTCAATACTAATAAACACTAATATTATTATTAGTCATTCGTCAATTCCAGTTCAAATATTTAGAGAATAGATTAGATTGTTGCTAGGATTTTGACACGTGTAGACATAGAATTAAACTGAATTTATTGATCATTACATATAATTCAATTAAGATATTTATGAAAGTATGATTTCTTCTATTCTCTTTTGAGACTTGAAGTATTCTTGATTGGGTGAGTTAAAAGAAAAAGAAGGATTTTTGGGGTCTACCTTACTTTACTTTTACTTTATTCTTTTTCCCTTATATCAAATACGATATCAATAACTCAATCAAAATTCAATTATCTCCAAGAACAAAATGCTTGTTATGCTTAATATCTTTAGTTTGATCTGTATCTGTCTTAATTCTGCCCTTTATTCGAGTAATTTTTTCTTCGCCAAATTGCCCGAAGCCTATGCTTTTTTGAATCCAATCGTAGATTTTATGCCGGTCATCCCTCTTCTCTTTTTTCTCTTAGCCTTTGTGTGGCAAGCCGCTGTAAGTTTTCGATGAAACATTTAATACTGTCTTAGACAAATTGATTATTTCCTCAAGAAATAAATTATAGCAATTGATAAGATTAGAAAAATCTTAGATTATGAATCCTCAATTAAAACATTGAAAGTAAAAGTATAGGCTGGTCGTGATAAATCTGTATCACTTCATTCTAACCCTTTACTTTTTCCAGCGAAAAGCACTATTTTTTAGGGTCCCCCAGAATATCTAATTGATTATGGATATGAAAGAAAATTTTGCCAATGAAAGACTCTTAATTACAAATGATTTTTTTTTTTTTTCCACTTCTAGAAACTACTGCTCGTGTCTTGGTGTCAAAATCGAAGTAAAAAGAAAATAAAATAGGATATGTGATATAAAAATTGAGAATCTATTCTCTTTTTCCCCAAAAATGATCTTGGAGATTTTGTAATGCTTACTCTCAAACTCTTCGTTTACACAGTAGTGATATTCTTTGTTTCTCTCTTCATCTTCGGATTCCTATCTAACGATCCGGGACGTAATCCTGGGCGTGAAGAATAAAATAATAAAATTAATAAAATAAAGGCATTTTCCTTACTTGATTTTCAAATTTTCTTCGGATTTAATACCTAAACTATGAAAAAAGAAAAAGGGTTCAATAAATTCGAAAGATACATACATAAAATATCAATTCATCAATGGAAACGGAAAGAGAGGGATTCGAACCCTCGGTACGAATAACTCGTACAACGGATTAGCAATCCGCCGCTTTAGTCCACTCAGCCATCTCTCCCATACATAAAGTAAAGATTGAAAAAGTCTTTCTTTATCTTTCTTTATTCTTATTTTTTTATCTCTTTTTTTATTAATTTATATTATTAATTTAATTTATATAATTAATATAAATTATTATATTTTATTATATTATATATATTATATTATATAATATAGATATATACAACTTTTATCGGCAATTCCATTTCCATTCAGATTCAGATAGGGTGGCCCGGATAGGTCTATGACCTATCCGGGCCCTTTTTCTTGAGTTATAGTATATAGGTCTAAAAAATTTGAGCTGATCATAACAAAATGATTATTAATTAAGTTATGGTCCATTAACTTATGAATTATGAAAAATACAGAAACAATTAAAACTATAACTATAGAACTACTACTACAAAAGGCGGCGACCACCACTAAAACTCTAAAAAAACCGCCCAAGAATAAGAAACCCTCCCATTTTAATAAAACTAATTAAGACCTTCAATTCAAAACTATATAAACGCCGTTGGATCTTTATTAAAAATAAGATAGTCAAAAAATAGTAAAAGTTAAGAAATAAACTTTATTTGAACACTTGAGTCCAAAAAAAAGACTGCGATTTTATTTTTTATTCGAGTCGGTTTTTCTAAATTTTCTAAAAAAATTCGACATACATATACATAGAAAATACACCCCAAAAAGATTAAAACCCTCCTTGAGAAAATCCTTTCTTTTCTTTCAAACAAAGACAGGGGAAGTTAAAAAAAGGAACAATCGATTCTTGCACAATTAGTTTGTATATTATGTCTTAAGTGGTTTTGACGAGACGTATCTGTAAAAACTAAAAATCCTACAACAAAAAATAGAACTTGTTATTTAGTTATTTAAACGAAGCCTCTTTTCCTAATCTCATTAAATCCCTCCCAAAAACTCTAATTTTGTTAATTTTTTTTTTTCTAATTCTATCTTATCTGGATCGTGCCCAATTCTTTTGTTCGACAAAAGGTCAAGTTATATACAATAATCACATTGTAGCGGGTATAGTTTAGTGGTAAAAGTGTGATTCGTTCTATTAACTCCTTAATAGTTAAGGGTTCCTTCGGTTTGATTTGATTCAAATTCCGATGAAAAACTTTATTTCTTATCTTAAAAAAAAAAAGGATTTAATCCTTTACCTCTCAATGATTGATTCGAGGAAGAATACACATTCTCGTTATTTGTATTAAATTTTGAAATTGGATTATGAAATAACGAAACAAAATTTTTATGAATTGGATCAATATTTCCAATTGAATGAGTGTGAGTAAAGGATCCATGGATGAAGATAGAAAAGTGGATTTCTAATCGTAACTAAATCTTCAATTCTAAGTTTGTTTGTAGAGGAACGATTGAAGCAAACTAGCTAGTCAAGGATGTCTTTGGTTTACTAGAAACATCGAAATATTGTTTTAGCTCGGCGGAAACAAAATGCTTTTCCTCAGGATTCTATCAAATAGAAATAGAGAACGAAGTAACTAGAAAGATTCTTATAATCGCCCTATTCTAGAGGGATCATCTAGAAAGCCAGTCATTTTGAATGCATTCAAGCAGAAAAGCTGACATAGATGTTATGGATCGAATTTTTTTTATTTCGTTCATTTTATGTCTGAAATCTGAAAATTGTTCCATCCTCCATAAAGGAGCCGAAT